CATATATTAGATGTACATATAGATAGCACTTTATTTCTTTTAGTTTGATTTCCCATCTCAAGAAGTCATTGATTGAACAATTAACGGATGATCCGCGGAGTTAAGTTATACAGTAACTTCTTCGGATTTGTAAAAGGAGTAGAGCAGACCCTGTCCATTTTTCATGCTTAAACATGAGATGAATCAAAAAAAGCATAAAAACTTTTCTAGTAGTCTAAAACAAATGTTAAATGTGTGATATGTGGATCGCTCAACAGAAGAAAGATCTCATTTTCTTATGTGTCGGATCTCTTTGGCCAATCACTAATCGCTTCGTTTCCGATAGAAAGAAAATATGTATTGTCGTAATAGCAGAACGACTTTCTTTTAGAAAGGTAAAAGAAAAAGGGGAAATAAATAAAGAAAAAAAAATAGTATTAGTTTTTCTTATTGTAATATCCATAATTATGATAAGAGCTGATTCACTAAAATAGAATATTTAGGAAAAATTAGGTTGGAAAAAATCGCCTATCATGCGTAGATTTGAGTTTCGAAATACAATTATGGTAATCATTCATTACTGTATTCCAGTACAATTTGGAAGACATTTTTCTTTTTTTAGGGCTTCGCAAAATGATCAATAAAGAATTGATACGGTTCGATTGAGCAATTAGTAGTGCCCAGCCCTAGAGTCCACTCCTTCCCCATACTACAAGTGAAAGGGAAAATGTAAAGACTACCATTAAAGCAGCCCAAGCAAGACTTACTATATCCATGTGAATTATGTCCCCTATTTCTATGAAGGAATTATTCTATTATTGATTAATAATCATAGCGGAATCAATGGCGCAGAGTCAAAATAGGTAAGACTATTTATTGATGAACCAATTCAATGAATACACTCGTAACAAGTTTCTATATTTTAGGGTTTCTGGTAAAATCAGGAAGCATTTAGTACAAATACGATGATACACACGCCTTTTCCTTGGAAATATCAAAGGAATGCTTCTATATGGAGCATGTAAGAATAGTAAGACCTATTGTTTGTTTTGATATTAATTCCTTTCCTTACTAAGCAAAAAGCATAAAAATATACCATCACGATAGATAACTATCTATCAGATACCTCTATTTCCTATTTGATCTAAGCTTACTGTCTTTCTTTCTGTGAAAAAATCCGGAGAACTCACCACCACTATTAATTAATACATTCTTTTTTTTCAACTTTAACCTTTACTCTTTTAATACCAGACGGAGTCACGAGACACTACTTTGAATAAGGGTAATTTAAGAGATCTTGTTATTATAGTCTTTCGTATAATCTCTTCTTCAATTCTAGTAGCAAAAACAGAGTGTCCCTTAGGAACCTTTGGATACCGAGATTTCCGACCTTAGTTCTGAATCCCGGAATTGACTCTCACCATTTATTTGATTCAATTGAAAAATCAAATAAATGGTGAGAGTCAATCATTAAAGTAATAAGTGAGAGTTGCTTCATCCCTATTGATACCGATTTGGGCTACACCTCAATTTTGAGAAAAAAAAATTACAGTCTTTTAGAAAACCTACACCATGGGTTATAAAAATCGAGTATTGACACGCCCACTTAGTCCTTTGCCTCTGCTTCTTGCGGAGCAAGAATTCGTCGAATTAGATCGGCAAGATAGGAAAGAAATAAAAAATCTTTTGTTGATCAGGCGACACCCGGATTTGAACTGGGGATAAAGGATTTGCAGTCCCCCGCCTTACCACTTGGCCATGCCGCCAAATTCGGTCCAAAATGGATAAAAATATTATCTATATTCTAATTCTATTACTCACTCCTTTTTTTATCTTGAATACCATTGTACTTATCCTTTTTTAAAAAGAAATTCCTGTTTTTTATTGGATCTAGTTTAGATTCTCCTCTTCGATTGATTGTATCTTAAAATATACATCGTTTAAAAACATCCCTTCTCTTTTTTATTGAGAGTAGAAAAAACGGATTTCCGGTCACAGACTGCAAAATTCAGGACAAATTGGAACCATTAACAATTTACTTTGAATTAGCGAACGATTCTTCCATTTTTATCTCCAATGAAATTTTGTTTCATTGAATAGCAAAAGAAAATCAAATTGATTTATGACTAATCAGTATTCATTTTTTTTTTCAATAAGCAATCCTTTTCAATTATCAATTATAATTATAATAACATATATGTGTATATGTAAACCCCAGAACAGAAATTGTTACCCAGATATCAAACCGGATCTCTCTCTTATGTACATATCCCTATAGAGAATTCTCCTGTTTCAATTTTTCATTGAATATATTGAATAGAAAATACAAATTTTGATGGAGTGTGACTCACGTTGTCCCAAGTGAAATTATAATAAAAGATGTGATATATGGATAAAATAGATAGCCGTATCAGCATGTACTTAATAAAATAAATACAATTACAATAAATACTATTCTTATTATATTTTCTATTTATATTACGCAATTCAATCATATTCTATAAATTCCACTGACTACCAA